CCATGGATAGAGAAAGACCGTTTCAACATCAAAAACAACAAAAACTAGAGCAAACATATAATAACGGATTCGAAATTGTAACCAAGCGTCGCCCATTGGTTCTATACCCGATTCATAACTAGAAAATTTCTCCGGCCCTTTCCTAATAGGGGCTAAAATCCCGGAAATGAAAAATGCCAAAAAAGGAATAAGACTTGATATTATTAGAAATGCCCAAAAAATATCATATTCGTAAAGCAAAAACATAGACGCACTCCTATGAACGTGTAAAATATACCGGATTGGCCAATGCGAATTGAAGTTGTCAAGTCATCTATAACTGTTTAGTCAAAACAAGAATTCATTTAGGATTTGGACCAAACCATCAAGTTTCCTTTGTTTATTGCGGGGCATATCTCATTTCAAGATTTTTTATTTATCAACTGACTTGACTGGGATCCTATTTCCCGTCTACTTCCAGTCTATTTTTCTTTAGTTAGTATAACTCTAACTATTAGGCTTAGACAAATTATCTTCTTTTCGCCCAGGATTTTTTCTAAAGAAAGCGACTTCCAAATAAGAATTCTATTTTATTTTGTGTTTAAGAATTTCGAACTTATGATTAGTTGAATTTTTTTTATATAAATTAGATTTCGATTTTTTTAGGAATAGAATCGGGAGTTCTTTTTGTCGTTTTTTTCTTAGTGATTTAGAATATAAGTTTATTCAAAGGGAAGAGAATTAATAGGTATTTCCATCTCAGGATTTCGAATATCTTAATATTAGTCTTGGTATAGTCCGTTTATTAGAATCTGGTTAGGTTTTTCTCTTGATTGAATACAGAAAGACCATCGTCTTTTTGTTGTGCTTCGCTAGGTCTAGGTAAGGTATACGAAGAAAAAGCTTATTTAAAATTGTTGACAATGAAACTTACCAAAGAGATTCGTTTTTCAACAAGCTTTGACTTGTGCACAAATACATCAGGTTATTCCCTAGATCTATGTGAATTACTCTTTGGAGTTTTCAACGGCTCGTGTCATGCTTTTGACTTCTAAAATTCATTATAGGTATACCAAAAAGGGGGAGTATCAATAACTTAACCCCTTGCTTGTGGACAGGCAATTTCCTATGGAATTTCCCTCCGAAGATTCATGACGAAAGGAAAGGTATACACGATTGGATAAGTATCGATTGGATCCTTTGAAATGTGTTTTTCTTTCACTTCTTTAAATTTAAAGAAGATCCCCGTGACTTATTTTCTAGGAATAATTTGATTCCGATGAACCCGCCGGTTAGTTACAAGCAACAAACAAGAATGAAAATTTGAAATAGAAAATTGTATAATTTTCATTTTCTAGGGGCTCTAGGGCTATACGGATTCGAACCGTAGACCTTCTCGGTAAAACAGATCAAACTTATTATTATCAAAATGATCTGAACTGTTTCAAAGACCCAACATGCATTTTTTTTGCATTGGGCTCTTTCATTAACTGATAGAAATATCAGCCAATCCGCCATATTTTTTCTTGACAGAAAAATAGGATAAGGAGATGGCTCCATGTACTCCGATTCATTATTTGGGATTCTGATCCGGGAGCACTACCAAAGTGTTTCAAAGGTGGGGTTATCTTGACGTAGGTCTGCCTCTGGCCTAGATCATTTTAAGTTAAATGAAGTCTCTATCGTCCGGCTTCAAAAATCCAATATGAAACTTCATACACCTTAAAGTTCATAGGACGAAAAGATATTTTTTGAGGGCCTTATACTCATTATGCCTAGCATTGAATGGACTGGTATTCACCTTATCAATATCTCAAATCAATGATGGGGTCTGTTTGGTACCTAAAAAGGGCATCAAAATCGGACCGAACTCTTTGTCAGGCTATTGTTCCCTCAAAGTTATGGAGTAAGACATCGATTTCTCAATAAGATCAATTTTTTTTGATTCTATGATGGACTCCCCTGAAAAACATTGGCGCGCGTGTAAACGAGGTGCTCTACCAACTGAGCTATAGCCCTTACTTAGTGCTTGTGATGCATATTTTATCATGTAGATAATTTCTTGTCAAGATGAATATTATATGATGCAACATCATAAACTTTTGAGTGGTCTTGCTTAGATTAGTATTGCTTCGAAGTAATATGATATTTATAATCCATCGACGGGACGGGTCCCATTTAGTTTTCTTTGGGAAAGATAAATGACCTACTTAACTCAGTGGTTAGAGTATTGCTTTCATACGGCGGAAGTCATTGGTTCAAATCCAATAGTAGGTAGAACTTATTAGATACCCGAAGTATCTAATAAGTTTTTTGACCCATTGATTTCTTTTTTTATTTCATTTTTTAACTGCGTTGTATCAGAATTGGATTATGCTTGATTGGATTCACTCGACAGAATCCAATCAAAATAGGGTTTAGAGGCAGAACTTATTTTGATTATTCGAATGCACCAACTAGTTATGAAATTGGATTGACAGCCTCTACTCTTGTCCTAGCTCGTCGGAGAGCTAGATTTGCC